TCTACTTTAGAGGTCAGGAATGATAGGTATGAAGGGGAGTGCAGTGCTCCCTCTTCTGTTTCATAAATAGGTTAGGTCAATCAAGTTCACGCTTTAGATTCAAGAATCTAAGGTCTTTGTTGAATTCGAGGACGAAGAAGACCGAGAATAATCAAATGCCTAAGTCTAGGCCCCAAGCTTCCTCTCCTGCTTATCTGTTATAGGGCGGGTGAGCGTTCGCTTCCTTACTTCCGAAGGTGGAACCCATTTCACGCTATCGACCGCCACTCCTGGTGATCCGAGGGAGCGCCAGTGGAAGCACTTTTTTTTTCTAGACGCTAAGACACCAAGGCATGTTTCCCAACATAATATGGGTAAGTCAAATGCGTATCCGGGTCGGTGCATTGTGGGCAAGCAAGTAGGTAAGGCAAGGCGAAGGATTGCAGGTGAAACCAACGGTGAAACGCTTGAACCTTAGCGAAGTTGCTTGTCTTTTTTTTAAGGTTTTCTTGCTGCAGGGAAGCTTTAGATCGAGGCTGACTTAACTGCTTGACCAGAGGATGCAGGGACGGGAGACCTGAGATAGACTCACCTGGCTGGCTGAGATTGAGTCAGTTGAGCCTAAACTTATACCTTCAGCTCGGATTCATTGAGTTAACGCTCGGATGCACTTCTTAGTTAGTTCGGAAGCAATCACATGAACGCTGGGTAAGGCAAGGCTTGGCTCCTACTAACACTGATAGAACACAAGGATGAAACCAAGATCAGACATAGCATTGAGGCTGGCCAGGGCCCCACACAAGGTGGGATGGATCCATCGAAAGAAACAACAGAAGCTGGCAGGGGTTCATTCATGGATGCCCCCAGGGATGCTGGAAGAAAGACAGACTGAAAGAGAGAGTGCCAGGAGGGAGCCAGTACTAAAAGAAAAGCTAGGGGAAGGCTCGGGTGCTAGGGCGAGGGTTCGAAGCTATCTTAATACGTATATAATATGGAGGCCCCTTCTAAATCCCAACCCTTGAAGAGAGGCAAGCAATCAATTAAACGATGCTCGCTCCTTGTTCTGGAACAGGAAGGAAGGGACTAATAGACGGCGATGGGGGAAGAATATGGCTTTTAACATCCCAGACCTACAGGAAGACTTCCGGGGTTGGAATAGAATGCTTCTGTCCCGCTTTGATAGGTTTAATGAAATGACTAATACAGATGGATTTGACAGGTGCCCACCGCCCGCTTCCTCTCCCAGCGCTTCGACCCCGCCGAGACCCATCAACTATCTGTCCTTCTCGCTGACTATGACTCGATCATATCCGGCCATCGAGAAGTTACATTATCTCCCATCCACAGCTTGTAGCACCTCATCCATAGGGGGCAGTGGTTGATTATCCCTTACAGATGCTCCGTTCGAATCCCGGGGAGAAATCTTTCTTCATAGATACAAGACATTCGTTGCTGATCTAAAAAGATCTTATCCCAGCAAGAGCAATTCGTTAGCTTAAACCCTAGATGAATGAATTAGTTGCGGCGGCTAACCGCTCTTTTTGAAGCTAACGAATTGGGGCTTGAGCCTTGATTAACGAATTGCCTTTTGGACCGATGACTCGGTTGTTCAGTACTGCTAACTATGTTAGGAGGATGCCGTCCCCTCGGGACTACCAGTAGCTTCGGTTGTTGAATCTCGTGCAAGTTAGGTTGTGGTTGTATTGGCTGCAAGCGGAACGTAGGCGCTTTAGGTGTGTGTTGACCATGCACTCTCGCGTCGTGTAATGTCGTATGTATGATAGAGGTGGTGTGGTGATTGATCTCAATGCTAATGGTTATCCCAAAGGTTCAACGAATGAATGAAGCTATGATCGTACCCGGAAAGATATGATGGTCTTCCTCTGATGTCTCCAAGCCGGCCATAAAAAAATCGATAGGCGAAGCAGCCAATAGCAGTCTCTTCTCGCCTATCGATAGATAGCAGGTTGCTTCCAAGCTCAAACCATTTGAAACGGAATTGCTACTTTTTTCTTTCTTTTTATTGATAGAGTCTCCGCCCCTGTCAAATAAAGTAGAGGGAGAGAACTGGAAGAGAGAAGGAAAAAGAGCAAAGGATTTACAAGTCTAATGGGAAAAGAATTGCTGACACGTTGACTGCCTTCGAGACTCTCAAATATAACCCAAGACCGGGGCGGACCCCAACCGAAAGGCGCTAGACGGACTAACGGCAAGCGAGATAAAGAAAGCAGCTGGACTGCCTTGCCGCGGGAGAGTCTTTCTCCAATGAGAATCAAGACTGTTGTTTTTTTTTGGGCAAGACAAGAAAGGAACTCGCCCTTTGAAGGGATAAGAGCAGATTGCTGGCGATGACTTGGTGAAGGGAATCTATGAGAGAAGGTTATCGAACCGGGTTCCGACCGAATAGAGCGCGGAGCCAACGAGTTCAGTCGAACAGCGTAACGAGTCAAAGGGCGGGAGATCAAGCTTGAAAGGAATGGACGGGCGTAGGCTTAATAGTGAACGCCCCTGACTGAATCAA